AATATACAAATTGATCCAATTTCTACCTATTATTATGATATTACGATCAGATTGGGTGGGTACCAAAAAAATAAATGGATTCAGGATGAAATCTGCTCTTTATGAATGAGATAAAGACAGAATAATCAGGAGCAGTATAGAATTTCCTTTTTTTAGCACACTATAGAATTTCCTTTTTTTAGCACACTTTAATGTTCAAAAAAGAATTCGCGGATTCTTTTTGGTAGTAGAATTTATAGAGAGAATACGATTGAATTGCGTAATAGTAATAGGAGTAGTATTTATTAAGTACATGCCGATATACCTATCCGCATATCGCATCTTTTATCGTAATTTTACTTGTGGCAACAGAAGTCAGGTCGCACTATATCATAATTCCTATTTTCTATTCAAAATATTCAATGAAAAATTTAAGCACGATAATTCTCTATAGGGATATGTACATAAGAGAAAGACCCAATTCGGTATCTGTGTAACAATTTCTGTTCTGGGGTTTACATATCCACATATATTTTGTTATAATTGAAATTGAAAAGGATTGATTATTGAAAATAATTGATACTGATTAGTCGTAAATCAATTTGATTTTGTTATACCATTAAAGAAACACAATTTGAGATACAAATTTAAGAACCGTTCACTAATTCTAAAGTAAAAATCGTTAATGGTTCCAATTTGCCCTGAATTTTTCGTTCTCTGACCGGAAATCTATTTTTTCTATTTTCAATAGAAGGAGAAGGGAAGTTTTTAAGCAGTGTGTCTTTTGAGATACAATCAATCGAAGAGAATAATCTAAACTGGATCCAATAAAAAATAGGGATTCATTTTTGAAAAGGGATAAGTACAATGGGATTCAAGATCAAAAAAAAATTAGTAATAGAATATGGATGGATAAAAATATTGTCCATTTTGGATCAGATTTGGCGGCATGGCCAAGTGGTAAGGCGGGGGACTGCAAATCCTTTATCCCCAGTTCAAATCCGGGTGTCGCCTGATCAACAAAAGACTTGAAATTTCTTATTCTGCTGATCTAAACCAATAGGTATGAAGTAACCCTTACTTATTAATTAATGATTGATTCGGACATTTATTTGATTTATGATATCAATTGAATCAAATAAATAGTGAGAGTCAATTCTGGGATTCAGAACTACGAAAGTAAGAGGTCGGAAATCTTAGTATCCAAAGGTTCCTAAAGGACACTCCATTTTTGCTCCTAGGATTGAAGAAGAGATTATACAAAAGACTATCAAGACTTCCTAATTATCTTACACTACCTATAGATTACAAAAAAAAGAATGTATGTAATAATGGTGGTGGTGTCTTACCATTCCATTCTTTCACAGAAAGAAAGACGTAAGCCTTAGATCAAATAAAATAGAGGTATCTGATAGATGGTTATCTATCTTGATGGTATATTTTGACGTCTTTTGCTTATGAAAGAAAGGTAACAAACAATAACAATAGGTCTTACTATTTCTACATGTTCCATTAGGAGCATTCCTTTGCTATTTCCAAATAAAAAAAAGGTGTGTGTATCGTATTTGTGCTTAATGCTTCCCGATTCTACCAGAAATTTTCTAATATAGGAACTTGTTACGAGTGGATTCATTGGATTAGTTCATTAATAGCCTTAAGTCAGAATACTATTTTCTTTTGACTCTGCACCATTGATTCCACTATGATTATTGATCAATAATCAATAATGAAATAATTCCTTCATAGAGATAGGAGACATAATTCACATGGATATAGTAAGTCTCACTTGGGCTGCTTTAATGGTAGTCTTTACATTTTCCCTCTCACTCGTAGTATGGGGAAGAAGTGGACTCTAGGGGTACTACTAATTGAATAATCGATTGAGTGATCGAATTGTATCAATCGTTTAATTGATCGTTTTGCGAAACTAAAAAAAAAAGATTCCCTGGTTTCGTTTTCTTTTATTTTTTTTTTTTTATATATATTATATATAAATCTAATTATTAATATAAATCTATACTATATATTAACTTATTAAGTTATAAGAAGCCTAGGAATTAGAAGAGTTGGCCTTGGATTATTTTGGATTGATCGAAACCCATACAAGTAGATGTAGCGAAAAAAAAAGAAATAGAATTAGACTGCTATTTCGATGTATATGTATTAGATGATATACAATACTATCTAGTGTGTAGAAAGAACTATATATAATATAGTTCTTTCTACCACACTATCTCAGATACTTATGATTCCAGCCAAATCGTTTCATTTAAAACTTGGAGTTTTAATCCCTTTCTTTTATTTCTTCAATCATTGATAAGAACTAATAATCCAACCAAGTTTCAGTTAAATTAATCATTTTGACTGACTGTTTTTACGTAGATAATAAGTAAAAAAGCAGTAGGAACTAGAATGAACAGTGCAGTAGCAATAAATGCGAGAATATTGACTTCCATAATCTCATTGTTTTTTTACTTCGCAATAACTCGGGATCTAATCCCATAGAGATAAGAAATTTTACTCCTGTCAGTTCAATGGGATGAATTGAATTCTGATGATACTGAATCGGATCAATATTATGAATAACAATATCTGATCTATCAAATCGATTCATCGTCGAGAATTGAATAGTATAACATAAGAAAATCTTTTATTTTATCCATACTAAATCCGAAATGGGATTCTTTATTGGATCAGGAATTCCATTGAATTTTTCATCCTTTTTTCCACTTTTTTTTTCTTTTCCATAACCTACTGTCTTTGTCTTCCTTATACAACTCTCTTTCCTTATACTTATACATACAATTACATACAATTATGAGATAAAAAATTCAGTGTGCAATTTGCATGAGAATAGATAGATTGTTTCCAATTAGTCATTGAGGATACACAAACAAAGTCGAGGTAATTATGTTAAGTTCATTGTGTATCGTACAATAAACGAATACAATTTGTGTATGTACTCCCGGTAAAAATAGGGGAACTCTATTCCATTTCATTGTTTAAGAACAATTGAAAAAGAAAGTCAGACGAGTATGGTATCTATTAAAATACTGAATATAGTAATGCCACCGATTGTACCAACTTACATATGTCTCCCCTTATCAATCGGTATTAGTGAAAGAAATTGAAATTCCCGTACTTGTCTGATGATAAATGCGAAACGAAAAACAAAAGAAATAAGGATCCCCGCTCCGCTGGGGATTAGATCTTGCTACCTGTCCCCCCTTTCACAGAAAATGGGGAGATGAATTGATAAATTCATCGGATCCTAGTTCGGGACTGACGGGGCTCGAACCCGCAGCTTCCGCCTTGACAGGGCGGTGCTCTGACCGATTGAACTACAATCCCAGCAAGGTGTATGGCATACATATTCTTACTAGTTTGATAAGAACATTCTATTCGTTGTGTTGTAACAGAAACACGAATGATATACTGAATATCCACATGGATATGGAATATAGTGAGAGCGACACGGATTACTAGTAACGAGTGGTTATTTTATTGCCAAAAAAATAGATAATAAATTTTTCAATGAGAAAAAGAACTATTTTTTTTATCTTTATGATACTTACTTAATCTTAATTAAGTATCATTAATCTAGATCGTTAGAAAAATAAGAACGAATGAGAAAAACATGGATAGAGAAAAAATTGACTCTTTCTCTTCATTTCTACGGATCAGGCATTTCCGTTTCTGGAGGACAAATTGGTTATTTCATATTCATGGAGCAACGAATTATTGGGCCGAGCTGGATTTGAACCAGCGTAGACATATCGTCAACGAATTTACAGTCCGTCCCCATTAACCGCTCGGGCATCGACCCAGGAAGAATTAATTCTAGATTTATTGATAATCTACGATCAACTTCCTCCCTACCCCCAGGGGAAGTCGAATCCCCGCTGCCTCCTTGAAAGAGAGATGTCCTGAACCACTAGACGATAGGGGCATATCCACCCGACCGTCATCATACTATGATAATCATCATCATAGTATGATAATACTATGAACAGTTTTTTTGGAATTGTCAATAGAATCTAATGGTATGACTAGATCCGAAGAGTCTTTCCTACTTTTTTTATGTTATGATTCCATAGAATTTTTTTATTTGATGGTTCTTGTATGAACCCCTATGCATATATGTACATATATACATATATGCAGACACATATGCATATGCAGACATATATGCATTAGACTCATAATGGAAAATTCATGAATTGAATAAAACGGGCCCTTTTAACTCAGCGGTAGAGTAACGCCATGGTAAGGCGTAAGTCATCGGTTCAAATCCGATAAAGGGCTTTTTCCACTAAACTCAAGATTTAGTCTTCATTTTTCAGCGGAGAACAGAGATATTTTTTTTTTTTTTTTCTAAAAAAAGAAAAAGGTAACCACCATTATAATGAGTTCTGATTATTATGAGTTATAGTTAGAAAGTTGAACATTTATTCATTATCATAATAACTAATTGCACTTATTAGGAGTAGTCTACCCTGTAGTGACATAGTAGTCCTTTATCCAATCCCTATTATTAATAACCAAACCAAAGTATTCTTACTTCTCCATTGTTCTTATCAAACCCACCATAAAATTATAAATCAATAAAAAGTAAGTGGACCTGACCCATTGAATGATGACTATATCAGCTATTCTGATATTTAAATTCGATATAGATTAATTCGATATAGATTAAATTGTACAAGCGGATTGATTTTTTTTATTTCCTTAGACCACGCAAGGCAAGAATTTGTCGATATTTCCGATTTAATCTTCTTGTTACTGGATACTTCATAGGAATAAATCGCTATTCTTTTCCGCTACATATAAAAGTTGATTTCGAAAATGGATTTTTCAATATCTTTCCTTGATTTCAAGGAATCAGATATTGTTTTGTTTTTACGCCAATGCAATAGAGAACGAATGCGAGAAAGGGACTTTCATTTCCAGTCTACCATTATTTAATATTTAATTTAGGGGCAGGAAAAAATAGGGAATTTTCTTTTTTTTTGTTTGACCCG